TTCCGAGGTTTCTTATGTCTTAATTCAGAATGAATTATTCCTTGTGTTCCAAAATAATTTTTTATTGAAGTCTTAAGAAAAAAAGATGTTCCGTGATATTTAAGAATAGATCTTAACTTATATAAGTTAAGAACTTGGGTTTGGGATAATTTGTAAAATACATATGCTTGTGACAAGAAGTATAAGTCACAAAAATTATGTGAATTTTTATTACTAATATTATAAAGTGACTTGTTTATAGTCGAAATAAAGTGAATTGTATTTTGATTTGTTTTATTAATTCTTTCTTGATTTGTTTTATTATTGTAAATGGATTTATCAATAATTTTTTTTGTTAATTCAAGAAAAAGTTGTATATTAATTCTGGGAATATTAATGATAGATAGAAGGATATCTATGTATATCCTTTCAGTGAAAAATTTTAAAAAATAATGTAATTTGCGGATTAATCGAGCATTTCTTCTTTTTAATATTTGCCAAATATTTTTTGGTGATTCGAATCTTTTAGCATTATAACTTGTTTTATTAGGACTAACATTTATTCCCGGAGTCACTTTTTTTTTCTCTTTTGTAATTCTTTCTATTTGATTTCGGATTGTGCTTGTTCTATCAGTTAGATCCTTCATTTTTTTTTCTGTCAGTAAATAATTCGTCCAATCTGTAAATCGAGTTCGACTAAAAGATTCATCAATTATCTGATTGTGGGTTATAGAATCTTTTTCTTTTTGAGTTTCGCTTAATTTATCTACTTCTCTCAATCTAAATAATAGAATTGGATTTACTTTTGAGAGTTCCTTTATTATTTTTTTAAATAATAGAATACCTTTGATAATCCATTTTTTTGTTTTTTTTGAGATATTTAGAAATAATTTTGTTCTTTCTTTTAAAACTTTTATAACTAGAAAATACTTCTTTTTAAATTTTCCAATTTTTTTTTCGCGTTTCTTAAAAATAGGTTCAAAAAAGGAAGGCCGTTTTCGGGGAGAACCAAAAGGAAGTTCAGCTTCCATTCCCCAAACTGTTAAAAAACAAAAATCATTTTTTTGTCCTTTCTTTTTCATTCGATCTATATGAGAGGACTGTGGCTTAGATCTGTGCCAAGGTTTCAGACAGAAAGGAAATAGAATCTTTATCTGAATGCCGTCTATTAACCAATTTTTCGGAAATTCTGTTTCTGATAATTGAACACCATTATAGGTACATTTAACATGCATTTCTCTATTCCATTCCTTAAAATCCTCAGACCACTCAGGAAATTGAAAGAATAGGATACGGCTAATATTTTTCGCTATTATTAATGAAGGTAATAGAATATATTTTCTAAGAGTCGATTGAATTATTAACATGGAACCTCTTATTACTTGAGCAAATGGAATGGTATCCCAGGCTTCTGCTATTTCTATCCGCGCTTTCTCCTTTCTTTTGTTCTCTTCTTTCTTGTCTTTCTCCCTTTTCTCCCCCCTTTTTATCTCTTCTTCTTTAGAATCTGAAATTTGGAATTCGGCTCCTTTTACTATCCATATCCAATTTCGAAAACTGAGTTTCATCAGTCCAGAGATATCAAAAGAAAAGGGGTGTGATTTGTCTATTCTATCCAAAAAAAGCGGGGAATGCGTATTTGCTTGAAAGAGTTCTCCAATAATTGTTTTACGTCTTTGGGCTCGCATAGAACCTTTGATTATGTCTCGACGAAAATCCGATTGTTGCGAATAGCGTATCAAAGCCACTTCGTCTGTTTGATCAGGATTATTAGTATCAGTATTATTAGTATCAGTATTTCGCCGGTTATCAGTAAAAATCACTACACGTCTGGCTTTTCTTGAACGAATCTGATGATCTATTGGTACTTCTTCTTCACTTTCTCCTTCCTGTTGTTCTAATTCGTTGATTAATTTGTATGACCATCGAGGGACCTTTTTATTAATTTCTTTTATTCCAATAGATTTTTTTTTTTTTTTTGATTAAGAAGATCACTTATAATTGCATTGAATAAAAATTTTAAAAATTTTGTTTCATTTTCTGAATCCATTCTATTTTGTTCTTTTTCGGAAAATAAAGAAGGTCCTTTAAAATTGAAATTCGATTTTGAATCTCTATTTAGTTCACTGATTAAAGTCAAGAAATGACCAATTTCTGTTGATAATGGTTTTTTAGTAAATATATTTATTTTATGTTCAAATTCTCGGTAATCCGTATCAGTAAGAAAGAGAGTATGAAGTTTATTTGTTCCTATGAAATTTTCTATCGAAGTTTCATTTATGATTAAAGGTGAAAACTTTTTTTTTATTGTTCTACGATGTGTCCCATTCAAGAAAGGATCATATATTTTGGGCAAGTATTCTTTTTTAGTCTCATCGTTACACAACCTAATTCCTTTTTCGAACATATCCGAAGAAAGAAATTCTTTGTCTAGAGCCTTAATTCTATTTATGAACTCATTGTTTAGATTGTTACTTTTTTGTTTGTTGGTAGAAACCCAATGATTGTACAGTTCATCAGA